TTAAGTGATGCTTTATTTTAATTTTATGTTATTTTTTATTTTGCTTTTTTTTTTTTAAGTTCTTTTCTTTCTAAGAGGTGGAATAGAATAACCCGGTTGAAGCGTAATGATCATACGTCTGTAATGCATTGTATGTCCCATAGTGGGTCCCATTCTTCTACCCTTTCCGGGGAGTCGATGACTATTCATAGCTATTACCTTGACACCAAAGAAGAGTTCGACCCAATGCTTTATTTCTGTCCTAGTTGATCCTGATTCGACATTAGAAGTATATTGATTGTTCCCCAATAACCTAATACTTTTGTCTGTAAATACTGCATATTTGATTCCATCCATATCCATAAATAGATTTTCCTCCTTATTTAGTTATTAGCCTAATCTAAATATATATAAATAAAATAATCGAATCCATAAATGGATTTTCCTCCGTATTTAGTTATTAGCCTAATCTAATCTAATATAATATATATATAAATAAAATAATCGAATCCATAAATGGATTTTCCTCCGTATGAGTTCCAGTATCGATAAGAATTCGATTTCTTGCTCTGTTCATATGTTATGGTATGAATATACCATACCAATTCATTATGTCTGGATGATGAGATTTCATTGATACAGAGCCAATTCCAACAGACGTATTGAACGTTCCCGTTGGCGTGCATCCAGCAGGGCTCGAACCCGCACATACGCCAATTAAGAGTTGGGCGCTTTACCATTCAGCCATGGATGCGAAAGGGGGATCGTGGTACATCGTAAATAACCAAATTCCAATAGACGTATTGTTGGCGTGCATCCAGCAGGACTTGAACCCGCACATACGCCAATTATGAGTTGGGCGCTTTAACCATTCAGCCATGGATGCGGAACGGGGATCGTGGTACATCGTAAATAACCAAATTCCAATAGACGTATTGAACGTTCCCGTTGGCGTGCATCCAGCAGGAATCGAACCCTCATATACGCCAATTATGAGTTGGGCGCTTTAACCGTTCCGCCGAACGGGGATCGTGGTACATCGTAAATAAACAAGTTCAATTTAAATAAAATCCTTAGGAGGAGTCAATCAATATGAAAGAGGACGCAGTGACACGACATCCATTACAACACTGGATCTTCGAATTGAGAGAGGTATTGAGAGAGATCAAGAATTCTCACTATTTATTAGATTCGTGGACCAAATTCAATTCCGTGAGATCTTTCACTTACATTTTTTTCCACCAAGAACGTTTTATGAAACTCTTTGATCCCCGAATTTGGAGTATCCTACTTTCACGCGATTCACAGGGTTCAACAAGCAATCGATATTTCATGATGATCAAAGGTGTAGTACTGCTTGCAGTAGCGGTCCTTATATATCGTATTAACACTCGAAATATGGTCGAAAGAAAAAATCTCTATTTGAGGGGGCTTCTTCCTATACCTATGAATTCCATTGGACCCAGAAATGATACATTGGAAGAATCTTTTGGGTCTTCCAATATCACTAGGTTGATTGTTTCGCTCCTGTATCTTCCAAAAGGGAAAAAGATCTCTGAGAGTTGTTTCATGGATCCGAAAGAGAGTACTTGGGTTCTCCCAACAACTAAAAAGTGTATCATGCCTGAATCTAACTGGGGTTCGCGGTGGTGGAGGAACCGGATCGGAAAAAAGAGGGATTCTAGCCAATTGAAAGGATCTTCGGATCAATCCAGAGATCCTTTTGATTCCATTAGTAATGAGGATTCGGAATATCACACATTGATCAATCAAAGAGAGATTCAACAACTAAAAGAAAGATCGATTCTTTGGGATCCTTCCTTTCTTCAAACGGAACGAACAGAGATAGAATCAGACCGATTCCCGAAATGCCTTTCTGGGGATTCCTCAATGTCCCGGCTATTCACGGAACGTGAGAAGCAGATGAATAATCATCTGCTTCCGGAAGAAATCGAAGAATTTCTTGGGAATCCTA